ATAACAGCGGGGCCCGAGAATTGATGTGTATTCGAATCATAGGAGCTAGTAATCGACGATATGCTCATATTGGTGACGTTATTGTTGCTGTAATCAAAGAAGCAGTACCAAATACACCTCTAGAAAGATCAGAAGTGATTCGAGCTGTAATTGTACGTACTTGTAAAGAACTCAAACGCGACAACGGTATGATAATACGATATGATGACAATGCTGCAGTTGTTATTGATCAAGAAGGAAATCCAAAGGGAACCCGAATTTTTGGCGCGATCCCCCGGGAATTAAGACAGTTAAATTTCACTAAAATAGTTTCATTAGCACCTGAAGTATTATAAGGGAATACCGTGATATAGTTTATAGTATTTGAATGAAATGGATTAATTTAAATTAAATTAGTAGATTGTTTGTATATCACGCATATACCTTTTTAAATTCATAAATATTTATGAATTCAGAAAAAAAAGAAATAGAGCATGTTGATTATATCCAAATTCGGGGGCAACAATAATCTTAGTTTATCATGAGTAAAGACACTATTGCTGACATAATAACCTCTATACGAAATGCTGACATGAATGAAAAAAGAACAGTTCGAATACCATCTACTAACATGACTGAAAATATTGTTAAAATCCTTTTACGAGAAGGTTTTATTGAAAACGTGAGAAAACATCAGGAAAGCAATAAATATTTTTTGGTTTTAACCCTACGACATAGGAGAAATAGGAAAGGATCATATAGAACTGTTTTAAATTTAAAACGGATCAGCCGGCCCGGCCTACGAATTTATTCTAACTATCAAGGAATTCCGAGAATTTTAGGCGGAATGGGGATTGTAATTCTTTCTACTTCTCGAGGGATAATGACAGACCGAGAGGCTCGAATAGAAGGAATCGGCGGGGAAATTTTGTGTTATATATGGTAATCTTTCTGATAGCCGAATTATATGCGGAACTTTCATATTTGTGAAAAAAAAAAAGAGTAAAGGGTAGGTTTCTAATATTATGCCTCTTTGATTAGTTGATGCTTCAAAGCCGTTTTACCTGGAATGAAAGAACAAAAACGGATTCGCGAGGGTTTAATTACTGAACTACGTCCCAACGGTATGTATGTTTCGAGTTCGTTTAGATAACGAAAATCCGATTCTGGGTTTTGCTTCGGGAAAGGTTCAACGTAATTTTATACGTATACTACCAGTAAATAGAATAAAAATTGTGGTAAGTTCTTATGATTCAACTAAAGGGCATATAATTTGTATATTCAAAAGTAAAGACTCAAATAATTAGGTGATTTTTTGATTTCAACATTCTTTCGTAGGGATACAATTCGAAGTTAAAAATTTTAAGAAACTTATTTTCTTCCAATCAATTAAGTAGATTCCGAATTAAGAAAAGGAGTGACAAATATGAAAATAAGGGCTTCCGTTCGTAAAATTTGTGAAAAATGTCGATTGATCCGTAGGCGGGGACGAATTATAGTAATTTGTTCCAACCCGAGACATAAACAAAGACAAGGATAATCTTTTTAAACCAAAAAGGACTCCCAAAATCGAAAGGACCTGATGTACAGATGTACAAAAAATCAGTAAAAAAAATCAGTAAAAAAAACCAGGATCTGTTTTGACATGAAATGGATATATCCATATATCTCTGACTTATATTTATGAGATGATAAAATATGGCAAAACCTATACCAAAAATTGGTTCACGTAGAAATAGACGTATTGGTTCACGTAAGAATGCGCGTAGAATACCAAAGGGAGTTATTCATGTTCAAGCAAGTTTCAACAATACCATTGTGACTGTTACAGATGTACGGGGTCGAGTAATTTCTTGGTCCTCCGCCGGTACTTGTGGATTCAAGGGTACAAGAAGAGGGACACCATTTGCCGCTCAAACCGCAGCGGGAAATGCTATTCGTACAGTGGTGGATCAAGGTATGCAACGAGCAGAAGTCATGATAAAAGGCCCGGGTCTCGGGAGAGATGCGGCATTAAGAGCTATTCGTAGAAGTGGCATACTATTAAGTTTCATACGGGATGTAACCCCTATGCCGCATAATGGCTGTAGGCCCCCCAAAAAAAGACGTGTGTAAACATTGAAGAGATTTCAAGAGAAATAAATAATTCAATGATTTGATCAAATAATATTACTATGGTTCGAGAGAAAGTAACAGTATCTACTCGGACACTACAGTGGAAGTGTGTTGAATCAAGAGCAGACAGTAAGCGTCTTTATTATGGACGCTTTATTCTGGCCCCACTTATGAAAGGCCAAGCCGATACAATAGGCATCGCGATGCGAAGAGCTTTACTCGGAGAAATAGAAGGAACATGTATTACACGTGCAAGATCTGAGAAAATACCACACGAATATTCTACCATCGTAGGTATTCAAGAATCTGTACATGAAATTTTAATGAATTTGAAAGAAATTGTATTGAGAAGTAATCTGTATGGAACTCGTAATGCGTCTATTTGTGTCAAGGGTCCTGGGTATGT